ACCATGAATACGAGCAATGCCGTCACCTACTTGCAGTACGGTACCGGTATTTACAATTTTTACTTCTCTATTATATTCCTCAATTCGCTCACGGATAATCTTACTAATTTCGTCGGCTCGAATTGTTACCATGAGTTTTTCTTACTTAGTAAAAAAAAAATAATACCTAGAGTCGAAGGACTAATCGGTTATTGCCCCCAACATGCCAATATTGGCACGTATAGTACGTAAATGAAACTCGTTGTTCAAACAACTGCTCAGAGTTCCTAGAGCCCCTTGTAAGGCTTGTTGGAAAACCCGTTGTCGGACTTGATTAATCGCCCTTTGTTGTTCAAAATGAATAGTTTCGTTTTTGTAATTTTCTAGTTGTTTCAAAGTCTTAGAAGTGGAATTAATAAAATTAATTCTTTCTCGCTCTATCTCAGAGTATCCATTGACTCGAAACTGATCTGCCTCCATTTCCACTTTTCGTAAGCGTGTCCGGGCCTTTTCCAGCTGTTCAATGGCTCCCCCACGTAGTTCTTCTGAATTTCGAATAGTATTCAAGATCCTCTGTTTTCGATTATCTAATAAATCACTTAATGAAAGTAGATTCTCTTTCCATTCATTTAAAAACTTCCATGATCCCTTCCCGAACCAAACATGAATCTTTCGATTCATTTGGCTCTCACGCTCAATTACTTATGATAAATTCCCATATCTTTTTTTGAATGTAATGAGCCTATCCTCTACTCTCTTCATATTCCAAAATAAAAATATCAAAACCAATCACTAATCCAAAACCAAAAAAGTCGGAGGACTCTTCTGACCAAACAAAAATATGTAATTGTCAACAAAGTTGTTTCTTTTTTTTTTTTTTATCCAAAAATCCAAAAGGGTTTTCTTCCTTTAATACACAATACATAGGTCGTCGATTCATCATTGGATAAAAGGGGGTTTAATCCCAATTTTTGTAATAAGCGGTTCAAATCATTTTATCCATATGAGTGTTCTTATATAGATAAATTATTCATTTTGAAAGCATCTCTATATTAATATTCATATTGTGGTAGAAAGAGTACCATGCTGCGTCTGGACTTCAAATGATTTAGCTTTAACCATAGTTAATGGTCCCACATTTTTGGTTGATAGAGAATCAAAGCGGATTTACCAACGAATAACGAAATGCTATGGTTCTTGCATATGATTTCTTTATTCAGAAGTCATTCGTGAGATAATGTACCTACTTTTCCTAGTTATAACATAAAAAGTACAGCTGGTTGGATCCAGCCTATTCTTGAAATAAACAACTCGCACACACTCCCTTTCCAAAAAAAACCAATACCCCAAGCACTACACTTAGATTTATTAGATTTGTTGCTAAAATATCGGTATTAAACCCGAAACTCCCGGCGGATGGCCAGTGGCCTAAAGAAACGAAAGAATCGGTTACATTTTTCATATGATCTCCTCTTATAGATAGACTAAAAAAAAAAGAACAGAGTTCTTTTTGTATCGTCCTGCCCCCCCTTTTATATATTTGATATATATATATTTTACTATTTCTAAATCGAGCCAAAAAAGATTCGATTTATAAATGGTGAATTACCCCCTTCTTTATTTAAACCCTTCCTAAAAAATATAAAAGGGGGTTCCTTAGACTACGAACGGAAAGGATGAAAGCGAGTGAGTATGCTAATTCCTCATCCACAAATCAGCCCTTCCCGTGGGTTATTGCTTTTTCGAATTTATAAGATTAAACGAAAGGATTCGCAAATAAAAGTGCTAATGCTACAACCAGGCCATAAATTGTTAAAGCTTCCATAAAAGCTAGACTAAGCAATAAAGTACCTCGTATTTTTCCCTCCGCCTCAGGCTGTCTCGCGATACCTTCTACAGCTTGGCCCGCAGCAGTACCTTGACCAACTCCAGGTCCAATAGAAGCAAGCCCTACAGCCAATCCAGCAGCAATAACGGAAGCGGCAGAAATCAGTGGATTCATGATAAGTTCCTCATACAAAAAAAAATGGTTAATGATACAGTCAGCCGATGAATTATAACTTAATATTACATCGCTACAATTCATCCAGTCGAAGTAACTACAAACTTCAAATTGAAGTAATAATCTTATTCAAGGATCAAAACTACTTTACTTCGATATCTCTTTTTTAGTTCCTATCGACAAAGTCTTTGCGAATCCGTACGACTTTCGTCCGTCCATTTCTTTGTTCCGAACCATTCTTTGAATTCTTCGATTTTTTTCTTGATTTCATCTGTTTATTCATTGAACTCACAGTCCCAGAGGATACGGAAAGACTTCTATTGGAATAGCCATCAAATTTATAGTAGTAGGGCAAATTGAATATCTCTTTAGTTCATATATAACTAGTCAATATTTAATATCAATCACCTATACACGCCTTTCTTCCATAACGTAAACCAACTCTTCATTCATCTTAAATTCAATCAAATTCGAGAATTATGCGTCGAAAAACAAGTTGACTTTTATCATAGCGCTTTTTTACATATAATATACCTAGTAAAACCTCCCTCTCCGATCCGAATCACCCTATTTTTTATGAATCCCTTTTTTGTTTGTAAATACTTCTTCCCCTTTCTTTATCATTCTCCCGCACGGATACAATCTAAATAGACAAATTGCTTAGGCCGAATCAGTGGATAGAAATATCATTATTTGATTGATCTAAGTTCACGCAATTTATTATTTCTGAAAATTTTATTTTGGTCAATCGCTGAAGAAAATCAACTGAAAGGGGAATCTTTCTATAGAGCACCCCTCTTTTTTTACTCACACTTCGTAAACCACAAGAATTCTTATTCAAATTCTGATTCCGAATAGGAAATATTAGGATTGGCCGACCAGCAATATAAAATGAATATCTATTCAGGAGAGAATGGTATAATATAAGTGGATCAACCAAGAATTTTAGGAAAAAGATCTTTTAGATCTCTTTCCCCCTTTTTTTTTTACAACTCTCTCTACTCTAATATCTTTGGGGCTATTACTCTAGATTGTATATAGTGAGTTGTATATTTATATTTCCTAGTTAGATTAGATTTTTTTTGAGCCACGCATACATTACCTTGGGATAAGCTAAAAAAGAATCTTTCAAAAACTAGTCAATGATGGCCCTCCATGGATTCCCCTATATAAGCCGCGGCTAAAGTTGCAAAAATCAGAGCTTGAATACCACTTGTAAATAATCCAAGGAACATGACAGGTATAGGAACCACTAAAGGTACTAAAGAAACAAGAACAACAACTACTAATTCATCAGCTAATATATTTCCGAAAAGTCGAAAACTAAGCGATAAAGGCTTTGTGAAATCTTCTAAGATGTTAATGGGTAAAAGGATTGGGGTTGGTTGAATATATTTCCCGAAATAACCCAATCCCTTTTTGGTAAGACCCGCATAGAAATATGCCACTGACGTGAGTAAAGCCAAAGCAACAGTAGTATTTATATCATTCGTGGGTGCGGCTAACTCCCCATGAGGTAATTGTATGATTTTCCAAGGTAAAAGCGCTCCTGACCAATTAGAAACAAAAATAAATAGAAACATTGTTCCAATAAAAGGAACCCAGGGGCCATATTCTTCTCCAATTTGAGTTTTACTCACATCTCGAATGAATTCAAGTACATATTCGAAGAAATTCTGACCACCGGTCGGAATGGTTTGTGGGTTCCGAACAGTTAGAGTAGCTGAACCCAATAAGATAGCAATTACAACCCAAGAAGTAATAAGTACTTGGCCGTGGACTTGAAAACCTCCTATTTTCCAATAGAAATGTTGGCCTACTTCCACACCAGAAATATCGTATAACCCCTTTAGTGTGTTGATAGAACAGGATAGAACATTCATATTGCCCTCTTAAAAAAATATAGCTTTAAAGAAAATTATTTTGATTCAAACGTCTCTTTCTCTACGTGACTACTTGAATCCCATATATATTTATAATACCAATTAAATTCTTGAATACAACGAATCACATAATATACCCAGTTTTTTATCTCTTTTTTGAGATCCAAAAAGAGTATCTGAGATTCATAAATAGTAACTTATTACAAAACTCTATGAAATTTATAAAGTAAGTTAAGTTTTTTATCTTATTATTAAACTAGAACGCCCTTCACGAATTGCGAATACTAATTTGTTAAGAATTAATCGAATTGAAGATATAGCGTCATCGTTGGCTGGAATCGAAATATCTGCAAGATCGGGGTCACAATTTGTATCGATTAAACAAATTGTTGGAATTCCCAAAGTGATACATTCTTGAAGGGCCGTATATTCTTCGTGTTGATCAATGATGATTACAATATCTGGTAACCCCGTCATATATTTAATCCCGCCCAGATATGTTTGCAAGTGAGATAATTGTCTTTTCAACACGGCCGCATCTCTTTTCGGAAGACGATGGAGTCTCCCTGTTTTTTGTTCTGTTCTCAAGTCTCTAAACTTATGAAGTCTCGTTTCTGTAGTGGACCAATTCGTTAACATACCGCCAAGCCATTTTTTATTAACATAATGACACCGAGCCCTTATTGCAGCCCATGCTACTAGGTCAGCTGCTTTATTTTTAGTGCCAACGATTAAGAATTGTTTTCCCTTACTTGCTGCATCAAAAACCAAATCACAGGCTTCTGATAAAAAACGAGCGGTTCTAGTAAGATTTATAATATGAATACCTTTACGCTTTGCAGAAATATAAGGGGCCATTTTAGGATTCCATTTCCTAGTACCATGTCCAAAATGAACTCCGGCCTTCATCATCTCTTCCAAATCGATGTTCCAATATCTTTTTGTCATTTCTCCTCACACCCCCCCTCCTTAAAAAAAAAAAAGAGACGAGGGTATCCTAAAATAAATAATTGTTCCGATGGAACCTTCTCTTCTACCGCAAATTGGCCGTAGATTTACGACCTAAGCCATTACATTATTCCTTTTCTATTCATTATTATCATTTTTACTATTACTAAATGAAATCAAATGTTTTC